GCATATTTCTATATCTATATCTCCCGAGAACCTCCTTTTTTTTACTAGAATCCCTGTTGGATCGGATTCTAACGAATCCTTAGGGAACTCGTAAGAAACTCTTTATTATAAGATAAGGACGGGAGAACAAGAATAAAAAAGCGGATTATCATACATCTATTTTGTGTAGAAAGATGAATAGGTACACTTATTTAGTTCTACATTCCTTGCACTTATTATATACTTATAATAAATATACTTATCATAAGATATATTTCTAACAAGTACAAATATTAAATCGAGGCACCTATTCTATGACAGATTTCAATTTACCCTCTATTTTTGTGCCTTTAGTGGGCCTAGTATTTCCGGCAATTGCAATGGCTTCTTTATCTCTTCATGTTCAAAAAAACAAGATTGTTTAGATCCGATGGGATCAAATCTCATCAATTTATTTTAACACTTGGACTTGGATCATAATACAGATATCTTTTAGTGGAATAGGGTACGGTACGACATGTGACTCCCTCCGAGCACAAATAAAAAAGCTGTTATTGTTATGCATGCAGATCCATGATATATGGATAAATGCATGTATATTATATGTGGGTATAGCTGTTTTTGTTTTCAAATAGATCAGCGAATATCTGAAATAGAAAGTCAATGTATCTATATGTATGTAGATATACATAGTGGGATCATATGAAGGGGATGTTATTATTTTATATCTAACCAATTCGATGAATTACTCCTAATGGTTTACATCATAATAGTGCTAGTTGATGAGAGTTACTTCGGGATCAAAACAAAAAAAAGTAAAGTCAAATTCATTTGGCTTATTCTATTATCTCAATTGCAATAGAATGCAACTGGATCGAGTATGAACTGGCAATCCGAACGTATATGGATAGAACTTGTAACGGGGTCTCGAAAAACAAGTAATTTCTGCTGGGCCTGTATCCTTTTTTTAGGTTCACTAGGATTCTTATTGGTTGGAACTTCCAGTTATCTTGGTAGAAATCTGATATCCGTATTTCCCTCTCAGGAAATCCTTTTTTTTCCCCAAGGAATCGTGATGTCTTTCTATGGGATCGCCGGTCTGTTCATTAGTTCCTATTTGTGGTGCACAATTTCGTGGAATGTAGGTAGTGGTTATGATCTTTTTGATAGAAAAGAAGGAATAGTGTGTATTTTTCGTTGGGGATTTCCTGGAATAAATCGTCGCATCTTCCTTCGATTCCTTATGAGAGATATCCAGTCAATCAGAATGGAAGTTAAAGAGGGTCTTTATCCTCGTCGTGTCCTTTATATGGAAATCAGAGGCCAGGGAGCCATTCCCTTGACTCGTACCGATGAGAATTTTACTCCACGAGAAATTGAACAAAAAGCTGCTGAATCGGCCTATTTCTTGCGCGTACCAATTGAAGTATTTTGAAATGAACTGAAGAATGAATGCTTTCTCCGCATGAGGGAAGGAACTCAGGAATCCCCTTTTTAATATAACTGAAGTTTCTTCGGAACGTTTATTCGAGCAAAACATGTTCGATTCTATTTCCCCCGTTCCGTTGGTAATACCGTTGTGTTGTGGCCCATAGAATAAAGCAGGCGGACGAATACGGAACAACCATAATAAGAAGCTATTTTTATCCACCAAAACAAAAACTCTTTTTTTTACATATGGAACTAAACTCAATTCTTTCATACTAGTAACAAATCTAATAAGTATGTATTCATCACACATATCAGAACATTTCGGAATACAGTACAGAATTCATCTTTTTAGGACCAATATTTTGAATTGATACGTTAGATACAGATGGATCGTATCTCGTAAATTATCTCTCTTTCATCAATCGATGTTTCTTTTTTTTTATCCTTTCTTTTGCTCCTTGATGACCAAACGATTGGATCTCTCATAACTATTCAATTTCTCCCTTGTTTTGCCACCCATTTCGGATTTCATCATCAATATTCTTCAGAAATATCCCCTCAATTATTCCTGGGCTGTGGGTAGCCAGTGAAACATTTCGAAATAATTGATTGATCCAGGGGGAGTTCTTTCGTCTCGAAATCCGAATAATATTCATTACTTCAAGTGGTTTTTCGGGCATTCATCGAAAGGAACAAATGAAGATACAATTGGTTCGAATTTGACCAATTGAGATATCTGGGAACTTGATTATTTCTTCATTCGAAACGGACCTTTATTCTATTTCTATATTCTTTCTAGATCCAAGGACTAAACAATTCAAAAAAAAAAAGAAGGAATAGATCCGATCCATAGGTTCCATACCTTGTTATAGAACTCATGCTTCATAGAAATATCGGATCAGATAGAGTCGGCGAATGAAGCAGTTTCATTAACAATTTACAGAACAGATTAAAAGTGCCAAAAAAGAAAGCATTGACTCCCCTCCCATATCTTGCATCTATAGTCTTTTTGCCCTGGTGGATCTCTCTCTCATTTAATAAAAGTCTGGAACCTTTAGTTACTAATTGGTGGAATACAAGGCAATCCGAAACTTTTTTGAATGATATTCAAGAGAAGAACGTTCTAGAAAGATTCATAGAATTAGAACAACTATTCCTGTTGGACGAAATGATAAAGGAGTACCCGGAGACACAGATACAAAAGCTTCGTATAGGAATCCACAAAGAAACAATACAATTGGTCAAAATGCACAATGAAGATCATATCCATATAATTTTGCATTTCTCGACAAATATAATCTGTTTTGCTATTCTAAGTGGTTATTCTATTCTGGGTAATGAAGAACTTGTCATTCTTAATTCTTGGGTTCAGGAATTCCTCTATAACTTAAGCGACACAATAAAAGCTTTTTCTATTCTTTTATTAACTGATTTATGTATCGGATTCCACTCGCCCCATGGTTGGGAACTAATGATTGGTTCGGTCTACAAAGATTTTGGATTTGCTCATAATAATCAAATTATATCTGGTCTTGTTTCCACTTTTCCAGTCATTCTAGATACAATTTTGAAATATTGGATCTTCCATTATTTAAATCGTGTATCTCCTTCACTTGTAGTGGTTTATCATTCAATGAATGAATGAAGAACTCATTTGATCTGCCGATATCAATCAAATCCGAATGTTACTTCGTACATAAACAAACCATTTTTAATCTGACTCACTCTTTATACTTCTACCCGTCTAAGGGATTCCCCCTCCAGTACAATGGCAGAATCGTGGATAGGGAACTATACTAGCTACCTACCTAATTTATTGTAGAAATTTCCGGGATCAATAATTGGACCATGCAAAATAGAAATACCTTTTCTTGGGTAAAGGAACAGATGACTCGATTCATTTACGTATCGATCATGATATATGTCATAACTCGGACATCTATTTCAAATGCATATCCCATTTTTGCGCAGCAGGGTTATGAAAATCCACGAGAAGCAACTGGGCGTATTGTATGCGCCAATTGCCATTTAGCTAATAAGCCCGTGGATATTGAGGTTCCACAAGCTGTGCTTCCTGATACTGTATTTGAAGCAGTTGTTAGAATCCCTTATGATATGCAACTGAAACAAGTTCTTGCTAATGGGAAAAAGGGGGCTTTGAATGTGGGGGCTGTTCTTATTTTACCCGAGGGATTCGAATTAGCTCCCCCCGATCGTATTTCTCCCGAGATGAAAGAAAAGATAGGCAATCTGTCTTTTCAGAGTTATCGCCCCACTAAAAGAAATATTCTTGTGGTAGGTCCTGTTCCTGGTCAGAAATATAGTGAAATCGTCTTTCCCATTCTTTCCCCGGACCCTGCTACTAAGAAAGACGTTCACTTCTTAAAGTATCCCATATATGTAGGTGGGAACAGGGGAAGAGGTCAGATTTATCCCGATGGGAACAAGAGTAACAATACAGTCTATAATGCTACAGCAGCAGGTATAGTAAGCAGAATAGTACGTAAAGAAAAAGGGGGGTATGAAATAACCATAGCTGACGCATCGGATGGACACCAAGTGGTTGATATTATACCTCCAGGACCAGAACTTCTTGTTTCAGAGGGTGAATCTATCAAGCTTGATCAACCATTAACGAGTAATCCCAATGTGGGTGGATTTGGTCAGGGAGATGCAGAAATAGTACTTCAAGATCCATTACGTGTCCAAGGTTTGTTGTTCTTCTTGGCATCTGTTATTCTGGCACAAATCTTTTTGGTTCTAAAAAAGAAACAGTTTGAGAAGGTTCAATTGTCCGAAATGAATTTCTAGATCCACGGATTCATCAAGTTGGTAAAAAGAGCCGAATTGTTGTGATCGATGCAATTATGTATGATTCAAAAAAATCATGGAAAATGTTTTGCTTGCTTTGTTTATACTGTTTTTCTGCGAGATGCCGGAAATTGCTTGTATCCCATTCCTAGCAATAGTATGTATATTGCGAAGAAGACTACTTGATCCCCCCTTCTTTTTTTCAATCAAAATGGGAGTGTTGTGACTATGTTAGGCCTCCCATTGGCAGATTGTAAATGCCATGTAATGCATCAATAGTTTTTTTGTACCTAATAGAATCGAATTCTAATAGATAATAGGCATAAGTAGGAGGAGAATACACGCGGATAAATGAAAGGAACAAATGATTCTAGGAGGGATTACTCGTCTTCCTAATCTTCCACACAAGAAAAGGGTGGAAAATTCCTTTTCTTGTGTGGAAATAATAATGATTCTTGATCCTGTTCGTCAAAGATTACTATTTATTTGATTTTCCAGTTCTATCGGAACTAGTTTGTTTCGATTCATAAGAAGTAGTGGACAAACAAAAAAAGGGGTGGGAGTAACTTACTGAGTAAATAAAACTTCTTCAATGAACTTATAAAAAAAGTAAAAAAAAGAAAATTTTAACTGTGATGAAATAATCAATAAGGATTGGGATATGCGCAAAAATCCAAGATTTCATCTTTTCGCCCGGAGCATTAAGAGTCTTTTTTTTGCTTGAAATTTTCTTTTTCTAGAGTAAGATTAGTATCGAAATGATTTGCAGGATGTCTCAT